AGAATTATACTATAAAGAATACTGAGATGGATTGTATTAATATTCGAACTTTCTTATATATACCTTATATATACACAATATATACACAAAGAATGTATATAGGAAAAGAAAAAGGTCCTTTTCTTTTTCTTGATTTGTTTTGCGAAGATTTCACTACTCTAAACAATTATTTAGAACTTTACATTCCTACGACATAATAATCGGTAACCTTTGGAAAAAAGGAAAGAAGTCTTTTCAATATTCTTTATAAAAAGACATTATCAATCACGTAAAAACTCAAACAAATAGAAAAAAGCCAGCTATCGGAGTCGAACCGATGACCATCGCATTACAAATGCGATGCTCTAACCTCTGAGCTAAGCGGGCTCGCATAACAGAAATTGTACATCCATAGGAATTTAGTAAACTGCAGGAATCTTAGCTATTAACTTTTCATTCTTAGTTATTAATTAATATGAATTATTAATTAATATGAATGTAGAAAAGAAATAATATATATATATATAAAAAAAAAGAAAAGAATTGACCCTTCGAGTATTCCAAATTGCATGATAAAAATGATAGGAAGAGAGGCATATAGAAAAAATATGGTATATATATACATCCATATTGAATTGTGGATACAGAAATGATAGAATCATTTCTGATTAGACCAAATATGGTTCTACGATAGAGATGAAAGAGAATAGATAAGAAAAAAAAGAAAATAAGAGGAAAATAAGAGGAAAGACTTTTACAGGAATCAGTATCTATTACAGGAATCAGTATCTAATGAATTCAACAGTTCCGGTAGAATAAAAATGAAAGAAAAAAGGGCATGACATAATAATAAGATCTTAATCTCAAAACAAAAAAGGGGGATATGGCGAAATTGGTAGACGCTACGGACTTAATTGGATTGAGCCTTGGTATGGAAACTTACTAAGTGATAACTTTCAAATTCAGAGAAACCCTGGAATCAAAAATGGGCAATCCTGAGCCAAATCCTGTTTTTCGAAAACAAAAAAACAACAAAGGTTCATAAAGACAGAATCAGAATAAAAAAGGAAATAAAAAAGGATAGGTGCAGAGACTCAACGGAAGCTGTTCTAACAAATGGAGTTGATTGCGTTGCATAAAGGAATCCTTCTGTTAAAACTCAGAAAAGATAAAGTGATAAAATAAAAGATAACACTAATATACATAGGTCTACGTACTGAAATACTATCTCAAATACAAATAATTAATGACGAGCGACCCCAATCTGTATCTATATTTTTCCTGTATCTTTTTTTATTTCATTTTTTCATAAAAAAAAAGGTTCTGAATCAATTCTAAGTTGAAGAAAGGATCGAATATTAATTGATCAAATAAATTGATCAAATAACGTACTCCATAGTCTGATAGATAACTGATTAATCGGACGAGAATAAAGATAGAGTCCCATTCTACATGTCAATATCGACAACAAGGAAATTTATAGTAAGAGGAAAATCCGTCGACTTTAGAAATCGTGAGGGTTCAAGTCCCTCTATCCCCAAAAAGATCCGTAGGACTCCCTAATTAGATATCTTAGAAAAAATTCTTTATCTTTTTCATTCATTTGATTCTTTCACAAATGTATCCGGGTTGATTTTTTTTCTTTTCACAAGTGTTGTGATAGATATGATACACATACATTAGAAACGTACGAAATCGTCTTTTTAAAATTGACATAGACCTAAGTCATTTAGTAAAATGATGAAGATGGCGTATCGGAAATGGTCGGGATAGCTCAGCTGGTAGAGCAGAGGACTGAAAATCCTCGTGTCACCAGTTCAAATCTGGTTCTCGGCACATGATTAATTTGTTTATGAGTATCTATTTTACAACTTAAACTTAATTAAATTAATTGCTATAGACCAACATAACATATATATTTATTACATATATATTCATTATAGGGTATACATATTTATCTAGGTGTCTGTATTCTGTATATAGAGTCCTTTCCTTTGTATATGAGTAAAGAATATATATTCTAATATGAGTAAAGAATATATATTCTAAAGTGTAAAATATGGAAAAGAAAAAAATTCGATTCTCTTTTTTTTTTTATTTATTCAGAATGTGTCTCCTCTCGGTCAAAAAGAATGTTAATACTTCATTTCATAGAGATTCGAAAAGTTCAATCAGTTGTTTAAAAGACTTAAAAGTCTAGTCTAGAGGAGTTGAAGGGTGGGAATATTCAAGATTTCTTTCAGATGGAGTAGAAACAGACCCTGATCCCCTTTCATTTCTTTTTATTTTCTTTCATATTCTATTTCTTCATTTCCTTCTAGGTTACTTTCTATAGCTCATCTAAGCTATGTGCGCGGTACAAAGTTTATGACACCGAACTGGTTTAGTTTATCCTATTAGCATTAGCTCGACTCGTAGGAAATAAATATCTTCCAAATTGAGAATCCAACGAATCCCTAATTGTCTTGTCTTTTTTTAGTCTATATAGCCATAATAATATAAATGAAATTTCAATAACTCT